AGTTTTGATTGAATATGGTTGAATAATCATTCTAGGCTGAAAAGTTTTCGATTTTTATAGTTAGAATTGATTGGTCGTATCTATCCAATACCTATAATCTACTATGATAACGTATGATAACGACTCGCTATTCACTCGGGTTCTGAGTCATAATCATTATGTAGGAGAGATGGCCGAGTGGTTCAAGGCGTAGCATTGGAACTGCTATGTAGGCTTTTGTTTACCGAGGGTTCGAATCCCTCTCTTTCCGTACCTTCAGCTAAACCACCAACGGTACTTATCACAATACAATGTCTCAAATCAACTAATAATGGATACCATTAGTCCAAGAGTTAGGCTTTCCTTTGATATAGATTCCATATTCCTAATTGTTGTGGTACATAAAATTAAACTACTGAAAAAAGGTCGACAAGGAATTCAAATATGGCAGCCAATCTCTTACTTCGACGAAAAGAGAAGAGAGCAAAATAGCCCTAATCTTTTTTTTGTTAGTTAGGTTTAAGTTTGACGGGAATAATATTCTACGACTAGCAATTCGTTTATTTTCAAACCGACCCATTTATTATCTATTATTTGATTGACTACTCCTTTATATTGGAACGGGTGAAGAGTTAAATATTTTGGCACTTCCTCATGAGGGGATGAATCAAGAGAATTTTTAATCAGAGTTTGAGATTTTTGTTCATCCTTCGCTGTAATAACATCTCGTGGTTTGCAGCGATAACTTGGTATATCTACTATACGACCATTAACTAAAACATGTCTATGGTTAACTAATTGGCGGGCTCCAGGAATAGTCGACGCCATACCCAATCGAAAAAGGATGTTATCCAAGCGCATTTCAAGTAATTGTAGTAAAACCTGACCTGTTGAACCTTTGGCTTTTCCCGCGATACGGACATATTTAAGTAATTGTCGTTCTGTAAGACCATAATGAAAACGCAATTTTTGTTTTTCTTCTAGACGAATACGATATTGAGATCTTTTACCGGAACGCGATTGGTTTCTAAGATCACTTCCGGTTCTAGGCCTTTTACTAGTTAGTCCCGGTAAAGCCCCCAGACGGCGTATTTTTTTGAAACGAGGACCTCGGTAACGTGACATAAAGACTCCTTATTTTAATTTTACAGAATAAACCTAAATTAAAACTGAACTATAAATGAAGTGAAATCAACTGAAGTATTCTACTACAAAGAATAATGAGATAAATTATATCAATATACGGACTCTTTTGTATGCTTATTGTATGTATATATAAAAAAAAGGATCCTTTTTTTTATATATTTTTACTGTAAATATATAACTCCTCCTATTTTTATTCATAGTTGGACGTTCTTACAAGATAATAGATCGGTGACCCTTAACCCTTAGAAAAGGGGAGGAAGCCTTTAATTTAATACTATTTTACAGCATTCTTTAGATTTCACGGAGACATTAGCAATCACGTAAAAAAGCAAAGCAACCAAATAGATAGAAGCCAGCTATCGGAATCGAACCGATGACCATCGCATTACAAATGCGATGCTCTAACCTCTGAGCTAAGCGGGCTCACACAATAGAAATTGGGCATGCATAGGAATTCAATAACCTACTGGGATCGTAGCTATTAACTATCCATCCTTAAGCTATTCATAATTAATATGAGTCTAGAAAAGAATAGAAAGCGCATATTTCAAATAAATATTAAATATTTATAGATGATAACCATTAATTGACTATAGCGATATGTAATTTCTATTTATTTATCTTCAGTATCGGAATTAAACAGTCACATTTAAAATGATATTTTCATTTTTTATTATTATCTATTACTTTAACTATAGAAACTATATATTTTTCTAATATTTTATATTATTATATTTGACTATATATATATCTTTAGAAATAGATTTCTATTTTTTATTAATTATTATAAATTATTGAATCTTAATTCTTATATTTTTTTTATTGAATTACGAATTGATTAGCTATAGTAATTAGATTACTAAGTAATAGTAATTCTTAATATTGATTTAATTAGAATTCATTTCCATTTCGTTTTTAGTTAAGGAAATCATCAAAATGAAAGAAAGAGACGCAATCCCGATCATAATGAGACATTACTCCGCTTTCAGTCATAAATAAAAGCATAAACTAAGACAAAATCGACCGTTTGAGTATTCAAAATTTATCGGGGCAAATGGGCGGAAAAAAAGACTATATATGTGATATATATCCAGCTAGATTGAATTGTGGGTACAGAAATGATAAAATAATTTCTGATTGAACCAAATATAAGATATGGGTCTCCGAAAGAAATGACAGAAGATAGGCAAAAAATAAAATTTAAATTAGGAGTAAATGCTTTTAGATATAGGAATCCCTATCTAATCAATTAAAAGGTTACAGCATAGCATAAAATAAATGAAAAAAAAAAAGGGAACGATATCACAATTAGATCCTAATCTAAAAACAAAAAGGAAAGGGGGATATGGCGAAATTGGTAGACGCTACGGACTTA